AATTCGAAAGTTTAGAATTACATTATTCTACAGTTGGTTACTTTTTTTATTACAAATCAACAATATCTATATTCTTCGTTTAAATATGAATATTACCACTTGAGTTTTTTATGAAAAAGGCCACAAAGCCCCTTATCGGATTTGAACCGATGACTTACGCCTTACCATGGCGTTACTCTACCACTGAGTTAAAAGGGCCGTTTGATTCAATTACTGAATGAGTCACTAGGCGGATAAGAGAGATCTATCTATGTATATATATATTATAAGTATATTCAGTAGACTCATAGCGGTTAGTGGCCCCATCGGGGAACGAGAATTTTTAGTTACTTAAGGAGTATAAGTATAGGGTAAATTTGGTTTATTGATCTTGGATTTGATAAATATCAACAAAATGAATTGTTTTAAGACCAACCCTAATGGAATTGACTTGAATTAACCTGACCCCATCAGAACGGAACGAAATTAATTTGATTGATACATGTACCTACCAATTCGACCATGTGATGAAGAGATTCGGTTTGTCCCCTGAACCAAACTCTTATAGAAAAAACTAAATTAATTTGATTGATACATGTACCTACCAATTCGACCATGTGATGAAGAGATTCGGTTTGTCCCCTGAACCAAACTCTTATAGAAAAAACTATTTTTGATAACGTGTTGATCTCCGTTCCCAGATTTTCAGATTTCTCATTTGTTAATTTCCAGGCTTAGTGTGATATAGGGATACGCCTATCTCATCTTAACAAGGAGTGAATCAATGAACGAAAGTGGAAGAAATGAAGTTTAACCTTCTTTTATGTCGGACCAATCACTTCCCAAAAAAGTCCTCTACTTTAGTCCGATTTTGATTATTCTTTTTTTTAATAGCAATTTCTATAATAGATTTCGATTTTAGTTTTCGAATCGAATGGCGATTAGAATGAGTGATTGATGAATATAAATAGAAATGACGAATCAAAAAATGCAAAATGCTATGGGTATGGGATCAGAAAAGACGGAAAGATCCTTCCGATCTAGTCATACCATTCCATTATATTGACAATTTCAAAAAACTGTTCATACTATGAGCATAGTATGATGGCAGTCGGGCAAGTATGCCCCCATCGTCTAGTGGTTCAGGACATCTCTCTTTCAAGGAGGCAGCGGGGATTCGACTTCCCCTGGGGGTAGGGTACTACGAAAGGAAGTTGATCGTGGATTATCAATAAGCCTAGAATTGATTCTTCCTGGGTCGATGCCCGAGCGGTTAATGGGGACGGACTGTAAATTCGTTGGCAATATGTCTACGCTGGTTCAAATCCAGCTCGGCCCAATAATTCGCTGATCCACCATGAAATGATATAACCCCTTTTGTTTTCCTGAAATGCCATATACGAAATAATAAAGAATAAAAAAAAAGTCCAATTTTCTGATATATCCCCACCGTTATTTATTTTTTTAGTTGCTCCTTTTATTTGTTCCCATAAATTCTGAGCTTGCTAACGATCTAGATTCATATCAGGATCATTAAATAGAAAGTATAAAGTCTATTGAAAGGAATAAAGTAAGGACAAAAAAAAAAGACTCGTTTTTTCGTTGAAAAATGGATTATCAATCGATTTGGCAATAACAAAAGGATTACTAATAATTTGGGCTGCTCTCACTAAAGTGTATACCCATGTGGATATCAATCTGTCATTCGCGTCTCTGTTACAACACGGCGATATTTATCTAAATAGAAATGGTTTGAATGAAATCATAAGAATATGGATGCTGTACATTTTATTTCCCCGGGATTGTAGTTCAATTGGTCAGAGCACCGCCCTGTCAAGGCGGAAGCTGCGGGTTCGAGCCCCGTCAGTCCCGACGGATCCAAATCCAATAAAAAAAAATAGATCAATATATCTTGCCATTTTCTGTTAAACTGGGTACAAATGGTAGAATTTCATGCCTAATGGTATCCTTTTCTTTCTTTTTTTTCTATTTCGTTTCGATTGTTTGCTTGGTTTATTTGTAAACCGTTTGTAAACAATGGAAGTGGAAAGCGGTTAGGTGGTTATACAAAGGTCCGCTTCCACGATTTCATCTATATCGAATCTTAATATCAGAATAGCTTATATAGTCATGATTCAATTCAGGTCCACTGACTTTTGATTTCTTTCTCATTTTTTGAATCTGATTGGAACAATGGAGAAGTAGGAAGACTTTATCGATTCAGAATGGGTATCTAGAATATCTATGTCCCAAGACATAAAATATGAATAATAAAAGATGAGGATACGGAGTAGAAGTATGAGTTTACTTCATTTATTGCATTTATAAATATATATTTAATTAGAATAATAATAATCTAGTATATCATTCGTGTCTCTGTTACAACACGGCGAAACGAAATGAATGGTTCGAATGAAAGAAAAAATAATATTTTAGGCTGTACGCCTAATTTTCCTGGGATTGTAGTTCAATTGGTCAGAGCACCGCCCTGTCAAGGCGGAAGCTGCGGGTTCGAGCCCCGTCAGTCCCGACGGATCCAAATCCAATAAAAAAAAATAGATCAATATATCTTGCCATTTTCTGTTAAACTGGGTACAAATGGTAGAATTTCATGCCTAATGGTATCCTTTTCTTTCTTTTTTTTCTATTTCGTTTCGATTGTTTGCTTGGTTTATTTGTAAACCGTTTGTAAACAATGGAAGTGGAAAGCGGTTAGGTGGTTATACAAGGAAGGCGGTCGGTTATGGAAAAGACAGAATGGAAAAGAATGATAAATAAAAGTAAAGTATTATAAATAAAGTATTAAAGTAAAAAGAAAGGAATTTTTTTTATTGAATCAGGAATCAAAGTTTGTATTCGGTGTGTGGATAAAAGATCTGCCTATGTTATACTATTCAATTCTCGACGATGAATCGACTTGATAGCTCAGATATTGTTATTCATGATATTGATCCCATTCGCTATCATCGAAATGGAATTCATCCCATTGAATTTCCAAGCGAAAGGTTTATCATCTCTATGGGATTAAATCCCGAGTTATTGCGAAGTAAAAAAAAAACGAAACGATGAGATTATGGAAGTAAATATTCTCGCATTTATTGCTACTGCACTGTTCATTCTAGTTCCTACTGCTTTTTTGCTTATAATATACGTAAAAACGGTCAGTCAAAGTGATTAATTTGAATGAAACTTGACTTCTTAGTTCTTATCAATGATTTAAGAAAAAAAAATTCCAATTTCACGTCTTAAATGAAATGAACGGACTAGAATCAGCAGTAGCCTATGAGATCCGATAGTATGATAGAAAGATTCATATATGAATCTTTCTACCATACTATCTATTTTTATTATTGTAATGTAGAAAGATACAAACTGAATAGAGATCAATCTACAATATGTATCTTCAGCCATGGTAATATCAATTCAATATATGTAATGTACATAGTATCTCAATTATATTTCTTTGCTTCATCTATTTGATTTTTGTTCATTCCAATCAATCTGAAATAATCGAAAGGCAACTCTTTCGATTTTCTAATTTCTAGATTTCTTATTATTTTCAATATGAATCCCGGTATCCATTCAAAAAAGAATCAAATCAATGAAAGAAAAAAATTGGGCATATATTACTAAAAAAAAATAAAGTTAATAAAAGAAAATGAAATAAAGTAATCTTTTTTTTTAGCATTCCGAAAAAGTAATTGATTGAGCGGTTGACAGATGATCCAAGGAGTTCTATTTATTATTAAATAGCGGAACTTCTTTCTTTTCTCTTTGAACAGTAAAAAGAACAATAAAACCAAATAAAACGTAAAAAGGGGTCCGGTGTTCCTCGTTCTTCCTCATTGTCCATATATAATTTGGGTAAGAACCCGTTCCGTGAAATATAAAATTCAGAAAGACTTCAGTTGGAATAAAATTCCTATTTAAGTATTAAATAGCGTAACTTCTTTCTTTTCTCTTTGAACAGTAAAAAGAACAATAAAACCAAATAAAACGTAAAAAGGGGTCCGGTGTTCCTCGTTCTTCCTCATTGTCCATATATAATTTGGGTAAGAACCCGTTCCGTGAAATATAAAATTCAGAAAGACTTCAGTTGGAATAAAATTCCTATTATCCATATCCCTTTTCCTTTCAAGATACGAATAGGGGAATTCTTGAAATATTTGTTTGATTTGGATTGTGAAAGAGTATTATTCATATATATTATGAATTGGATTCTATTCATAATATAATAGAATCTAATTACTTCACTAGAATCCAAGCCAATAGAATTTCGAAATGAAGATATTTTGATTAATTCAATTTCGAAATTCTAAATGGAATTAAATTACTGAATTAAATATTTAAGTTAATTAACGAGAATTAATATAATTAAAAAGGCTTTGCAGAACGATCTAGAAAAAATCTCTAAAAAAAGTGATACAGTTTGATTCCCCAACTCAATTAGTAGTATCTCTAGAGTCCACTTCTTCCCCATACTACGAGTGAAAGGGAAAATGTAAAGACTACCATTAAAGCGGCCCAAGCGAGACTTACTATATCCATGTGAATTATGTCCCCTATCTCTATGAATATGAAGAAGTTTTTCCATTATTGTTTACTAATAATAGTGGAATCACAGGTGCAGAGTCAAAAAGGGATTCGGCTCCGACACCCTTTCCAATAACTATGAAACACTCCAAAAAATCCACTTATAACAAGTTCATATATGATTTCTAGTAGAATCGGGAAAAATGAAACAAAATATGCAGTCGCACTTTTCTTTGGAAGTATCAAAGGGAATGTTACCTAATATCCTAATATGTAGTAAGAATAAGACCGATTCGTTTTTTTGTTGCCTTTGATTATCATTAAGTAAAAGTAAAAGCGAATTATCTATCCAATCGAATATTGATTGAATGCCCGTGCACTCAGAGACTCTCATGAGTCTGTATACTCTGTATACTGTATACAAAGTCTCTTCCGCCCCTTCCATAACTATTAATTCGATTCCCCTTTGGGGCTATTCAATCTAATTC